AGGAAACCAAGAGATCCCTAATTAATTCAACAAATAAAACTCCTTTAGTTCTTTTTGGTCCCCTACCCTCAACCGTTGCTTCTCAACCGAGTTTGGAATTGAGTCGTCAATCAATTAATGTTTCAGGTTGGTTACCTGCCCAAAGATATACAGATCTACCAATATTAGGAAGTAACGTTTATGTTTGCGGTGTTAATCCATTTTTAAGCAGAACAGCCACAACTTTGATGCGACGTCGTAAATGTAAATTAATTGGAGCACCTTTTCCGATTGGTCCGGACGGAACTCGTGCTTGGATCGAGGAAATTTGTTCCGCTTTTGGTATCAAAACACAAGGTTTGGAAGAAAGAGAACAGCAAGTTTGGGAAAGTTTGAGGAACTATCTCGATTTAGTACGCGGAAAATCTGTTTTCTTTATGGGGGACAATCTTTTAGAAATCTCTTTGGCGAGATTTTTAATTCGATGTGGAATGATTGTTTATGAAATTGGCATACCATATATGGATAAAAGGTATCAGGCTGCAGAATTAGCACTCTTACAAACTACATGTAAAAAAATGTGTATACCAATGCCTCGAATTGTAGAAAAACCTGATAATTATAATCAAATACAACGTATGCGCGAATTACAACCTGATTTGGCTATAACCGGAATGGCTCACGCTAATCCATTAGAAGCTAGGGGAATTAATACAAAATGGTCAGTTGAGTTTACTTTTGCTCAAATCCATGGATTTACCAATGCGAAAGATGTTTCGGAACTTGTAACGCGTCCTTTGCGCCGTAACAATAATTTAGAAAACTTGGGTTGGACAGATTTGGTTAAAGAAAGATAAAAAGCGGAAGGGTTATTAGTTCGTTAATATGAAATAACGATCTAGAAAATAACCCTTTCTTTCAAAACATATGAACTTTATTCTATTGCAATCCCATCCTATTGAGGAAGGTTTTTTATTATGATAACAAGCATTCCCTTATTGCTTTTTGTTCCATGGATCTCAATATTAACATGGGTAAGGTTCTCGAGCACATTTATTTTATTCGGAATATACTATGGACTGCTCACCACATTACCTCTCGGTCCTTCTCAAATTTTATCTATAAGAGCCTTTTTGCTAGAAGGTAATCTTGCTGGAACAGCTGCTGTTAGTGGTTTGATAACGGGACAATTAATAATATTTTTATCGGTCTATTACTCACCTCTCTACATAACTTTGGTAAGACCCCACATATTAAGTTTGCTACTCTTGTATTACATTTTTTTTTACTGGTATAGAATTAAAGATCTTTTAAATTACCAATCTTTGAGACCAATAATATCACTTCAAGATTCTAGAATGTATAATTTATTTTTCGATAGTTTGATTTTTCAGTTATTGAATCCGATTCTCCTACCCAGTCCCGTATTAGCAAGATTATTAAATATCTTCTTTTTTCGTTATAGTAATAATCTATTATTTTTAACAAGTACTGTTTTTGGCTGGTTCTGTGGTCAATACTTATTTTTCAATTCCAGTAAAATGTTATTATTCCGTTTAGAGTCGGATTCACCCATACTTTTTCTTTTGGTAAAACGCGTAATTCATCGAATCTTTAGTATTACTATTTTGAGTTTTTCTCTGTTACACCTCGGTCGAATTCCGGTCCCGTTTATCACGAAAAAAATAATCGATAGCTTCCAACTGAATTTATCCAAGCGGGAAGACTTATTATTTTCACGAAAATCATGGCCTAATCTTTTTTTCGATTACCGGCAATGGAAAAGACCATTGAGATACATAGAAAATAGCCGATTCAGTACCCAAAGTCCCGTGAAAAAAAGAGTATCTCAATATTTTTTTAATTCTTGTTTGAGTGATGGAAGACCAAGGTTATCTTTTACATGTTTACCCAGCGTAGCACTTTTTGAAAAAAATTTTAGACACTACTTTGATGATCCCGAATTTTCAATATCTAATAGTTTTTTCAAAGAATGGGTCGGAATTAGGAAGAAAAAAAGAGAATTTTTATATAATGAATTTCAATACAGAGTCAAATTTTTATCTAGTGGATTTAACCTGACAGATGTGAGGGAAAGAAAAACGGGATTATTCAATTTTAAGGAAAAGATTTTCAGTAAATGTTCGGACCCTCTATTTATACAGAGACATGGGACGATTATGGTGGCAAAATCACCTTGGCTTGTCACTGACAAATATGAGGAGACGAAGAAACATCAATTTTTTTTAGATAAAAACAATAAACTTAAAGATTGGATTTCTAAACAATGGAAAGAGTTGGAATATAAAAATTTTGTATTACCTTGGGAACCATTGACTCGGGATGCTCGGCGTATTTTAGGTTTACTTATTAATAAATCAAAAAAAATAAATTTTGAGCGTAGCCCGAAACAAATGAATTTTTTTGATAACAATACAAGAATGGAATCAAATGATAAAAGTAATATCCCGATTGGAAATATAAGAAAAAAAGCTAATCGAAAATCGAACCTCAATTGGGAATTCGTACTAAACTTATCGCCTCGACAAAAAAATTTATATTTCAATTATTTGGAAACAGATCGATGGAATACGCTCAAAACTTATTGGAAAAATTTCTTTTTGGGTGATACAACCCGAGTAAAAAATTTTTCCTCACGAATTGATAAAAAATTATTGTTTCGCGAATTCAATAAGGAGGTACCTCGATGGACAATTGATTTAAAAAATGATAAATTCGATGTAATAGCTATCGGAGTAACTGATATTCGTCAGAGAAAGGTTAAAAATCTTGGATATCTAATAAAAGGAAGGGATAAAAGAAGGAAGATCGTGAGACGTTTTTCGCAACAATCCGATTTTCGTAGAAAATTAGTCAAAGGTTCCATGCGTGCTAGACGGCGCAAAGCTTTGATATGGAAAATGTTTCAACTCAAGATAAAATCTCCATTCTTTTTAAGAATACTCGAGAAACCTACTTTTCTTGTAACTTATTCATATAAACAAAACAATTATAGATCGGAATCAATATTAAAAAATATTTTGATAGAAAGTAGGGAGAAACTCTTAAAAGATAAAGTTTCCTTCGTTGAGAAAACGAAAGCAGATCGTCTTGCCATAGCAAATCGATGGGACTTCCCGTTGGCTCAATGGGGGAGGAGTTGGTTGCTGATCATACAATCACATATTAGGAAGTATTTTGTGCTTCCTTCATTAATAATATTGAAAAATATTAGTCGTCTGTTTCTGTTCCAAAATACTGAATGGAATGAGGATTGGACCGAATGGAATAAAGAGATTCATATAAAATGTACCTACGATGGTACCGAAGTTTCGGAGAAAGAATTACCGGAACAATGGCTGCGGGACGGTCTTCAGATAAAAATACTATACCCTTTTTGTTTGGAACCTTGGCATAATCCGGAATCTGTAGATATTGATTTTGATAAAAACAATGAATCTTATTTTAACACCCTAAAGAAACGAAAATTCCATTATTGTTATTTAACTGCTTGGGGGTTTCTAACCGATTTACCATTTGGCAATGTGAAAAAACAACCTTCATTTTGGAAACCAATAACTAGGGAACTAAAGAAGGGATGGAAAATTAATATATTTCGCAGATTCTTTATACAAGTGAATGAAAAACCATCAATAATATCTGATGATATCGGTTCTAGGGGGAATGTTGATATTGAAAGTCAGGAAATTTCTGAATTATATTTAAATCCAGATAAGAAATATGAAAAACATGCTCATAGTATCCATATATTATCAAATGAAAGCAATAAACTGGTTCCCGAAATACCAAAAGAATCAAAATATGAAAAGGTTATTTATATAAAAAATTTGGAAGATCTACTTTTGGAAAGAGATAGAACGCAATTATATTTTGACGGAAATCGGAAAAAAGATTATTTATCGAATGCGAAAATCAAGAAAATAAAAACTATAGAACGATCGATTCGAATCAAACAAATTATTAGTCAATTTTGTAGAGAAAGTATCGGGCTCGTAAAGAAATGGTTTTCTACTTTGCAAATAAATATTAAAAAAATTGAAATGAATTTTAGAATCAAAATGGAGGTTATGAGAGAATTGATTAGAAATCTAATTGATGATTAAAATAGAAATAGATATTTAATTGTTAGTAATAAACTATTAGAGAAAAATTTACGTCAATCCCAACTAAATAATGATATTAATATCTCAAGCATATGTACTTAGAAAGATATGGGGAATAAGAACGAATAATAAGTCTCATTTGAAATCTTTATTGAAATCTTGGACATTCCATTTGTTTATCAAAAATAATTTCAAAATTTTTTTGGAGAAACAAGGACTATTAAGTTATTTCGCACTATCCAATTTTAACAAAAAAAATTGGAACGAATGGATAAAGCATTTTAATCGATACAACTTATATCCAAAAGTGTGGCATAGTATCGCGCCAAAAAAATGGCGTTTTAGAGTCAGTGAGCATTGGAAAAAAAATCAAGTTTTTGATTCGAATATTGGGGAGAAAAAACTAGTTTTTTCGGAACGAGAACAAACAGACAATTGGTCCTTATTTCGCGTAGATTATTTGGTAGAAGGAACAAAAAAAAGTAATAAATTATTAAAGAAGAGTCTTTTAACTTATAATTTTTTTGATCCAAATAGAAACTGGATAATAAATAATTTTATTCAATCGAATGAAAAATCTGGAAAAAATAATATTATTATAAATGGGGTACAAAAATATCCGTTTATTTCCAAAAAAAATAGAATTTTTATGGATTTTCCGATAAAAAAAAATATTTTCTTCGAATATAACCTTTTTTTATGGTTTGTACCCGGATTCGCCGAACACAAAAATAAGAATAAAAAAGTATTGGATTCAAATACTTCAGTTATGAGACATAGAAATTTGGAAATATTTCGAAATAAAGAACTGCTTAGAGAAAGAGAAGTTAATCAATCTATTCGTCAATGGAGATGGAGATCTCGAAATTATGAAAAGAGATTTAAAGATTTAGGTAATATGGCATCTCTCATGACCTTTATGCAGAATCAAGAAACCATGATTTCCCTTTCGCTAAAAATGAGAAAGGATTTGGAGCTGTTCCGTCTTTTTTTCCGTAGAAACAATAATTTCAATCGATTAGCCATTAATTCGGAACATCGTTTACCTCGTTTATTGAATGATCAAATTTTAATATATAAATTAATAACTACATCATTGAATTTCAAGCAGCGATTGAAAAGAATATTAAATTTACAAAATATAGATGCATACTCTATTGATAATAATATAGCTGGGAATAACGAAAAACCTATAGGTTTATCTAATTTTTTTGATCTGGAATATATTTTGCTTCCAAAACGTCGTAGAGAGTTTAGGATATTGAATTCATTAGCTTTGCAACAAGAAAAAAATAGAGGATCGACCGAAAATGCATTAGTAAGGAAACATAAACGAGAACAAAAAACTGTACTCGATAAAAAGAAAGTAATTAAACGTTTTATTTGGTCCAGTTATCGATTCGAAGATCTAGCTTGTATGAATCGATTTTGGTTTAGTACAATGAATGGGAGTCGATTTTCTATGTTAAGATTTCGTATGTATCCCAGAACATAAATAAGTATGCTTACAAACTTTTGTTGACCAAAAAATACATAGTACGCTCTAAAATAGAATTTATAAGTTTTTTATTTTAGAGCATACTATTCTATATTTCATTATTATTACTATCATTATATTTTGATATTCCAAACATTCACGAATTTTCAATTATGAACTTTATCATTCTTTCTCCATTGCAGGAGAATTATTTTATGCCAAAGAATTCACCCATATATTTGTCCCCGACGTTCAAAAAAAAGGAAGGATCGATTGAATCCCAAATATTTCGTTTAACTAGTCGCGTCGTAAAACTTACGTATCATTTTAAAAAACACGGTAAAGATTACTCATCTCAGAGGGGTTTGTGGAAAATATTGGGTCAGCGTAAACGTCTTCTAGCTTATTTATTCAAAACAAATTTAACAACTTATCAAGATCTGACTAGCGAATTAAGAATCCGTAGATTAAAAAAAAATTGATTATTAATGGATTAGGAGGGAAATTATAAATCATGATATTTACTGGAAAAAAGAGACCAATGATAGTAAGTATGGGCCCTCACCACCCATCGATGCATGGAGTCTTACGACTTATTGTTACTCTTGAAGGCGAAAACGTTTCAGGATGTGAACCCGTATTAGGTTATCCACATAGGGGGATGGAAAAAATAGCAGAGAATAGAACAGTTGTCCAATATCTTCCCTATGTAACAAGATGGGATTATTTAGCCACAATGTTTACAGAAGCTATTACGGTTAATGGACCAGAAAAATTAACAAACATTCAGGTACCTAAGAGAGCAAGTTATATCAGAGTTATTATGTTGGAACTAAGTCGTATTGCATCCCATTTATTATGGCTTGGTCCTTTCATGGCCGATATTGGTGCACAAACACCTTTTTTCTATATTTTTAGAGAAAGGGAAATGATATACGATTTATTCGAGACTGCAACCGGTATGCGGATGATGCATAATTATTTCCGCATCGGAGGAGTCGCTGCAGATTTACCATATGGATGGATCGATAAGTGTTTAGATTTCTGTGATTATTTCTTACCAAAAATTAATGAATATGAAAAACTTATAACAAATAATCCAATTTTTCTCGAACGGGTAGAAGGTGTAGGTGTTATTAATAAAGACGAAGCTATAAATTGGGGTCTATCAGGACCTATGTTACGAGCCTCGGGAATTCAATGGGACCTACGGAAAGTAGATCATTATGAATGTTATGATGAATTGGATTGGCAAACTCAATGGCAGAAAGAGGGGGATTCACTAGCTCGTTACTTAGTAAGAATCGGCGAAATGAAAGAATCTACAAGAATAATTCAACAAGCTTTGAAAGCTATTCCAGGAGGACCTTATGAAAATTTAGAAGCTAGGAGACTTAGTAAACAAAAAAATTCTGAATGGAATTCATTTGACTATCAATTTGTCAGTAAAAAACCATCACCCACCTTCAAATTGCCGAAACAGGAACATTATGTAAGGGTAGAAGCTCCTAAAGGAGAGTTAGGTATTTTTTTAATCGGAGATGATAGTGTATTTCCTTGGAGATTGAAAATTCGACCACCCGGTTTTGTAAATTTACAAATTCTTTCGCAATTAGTTCAAGGAATGAAATTGGCAGATATTATGACAATTTTAGGAAGTATAGATATCATTATGGGAGAGGTTGATCGTTAAAATGATGCTAAATATAAATTTAGGAAAACAAATTATCCAAAATTTTACCACATTCGCATTTTCTGGAGAATTCTTATCCCTTATACAAATCATAATTTTCGTTCTCATTCTAATGTCAGGAGTAACTATAGGAGTATTAGTTATTGTATGGCTCGAAAGAAAAATATCTGCAGCGATGCAGCAACGTATAGGACCGGAGTATGCTGGCCCCTCAGGAATCATTCAAGCTTTGGCGGATGGTACAAAACTGTTTCTGAAAGAAAATATTATCCCATCACAAGGAGATTATAATTTATTCAATATTGGGCCTATATTAGTTATTGTACCCGTTTTTTCGAGTTATTTAGTAATTCCTTTCGAATACAATGTTATTTTATCTAATTTAGGGATAGGTGTTTTTTTCTGGATCGCTATTTCTAGTGTTGTTCCTCTAGGTCTGCTTATGGCTGGATATGGCTCAAATAATAAGTATTCTTTTCTAGGTGGTTTACGAGCAGCTGCTCAATCTATTAGTTACGAAATTCCTTTAGCTCCGAGTGTTTTATCCGTGGCTCTACGTGTGATTCGTATAGATACCTAATTTTCCAATAATTAGTAATTCTGGTTTCAATATCCGATTAAAACTGGATAATCATATGGGTAAAATTAAACAGTAAATTTTGATCGTTTGCAGTGAAGAATCAAATCCCATCCTCTTTGTACAAGAGTGAAAGCTTTGTACAATTTCATTGTACATTCCTAGGTTATAGATTAGCCGTCAACACCTAATAGCGGAAAAAGATCAATAAATTTGATTAAGCAATAGTAACGGATGAGAAAGAACGAAATGCATAAAAAGTTTGGTATAAAAATATATCGAAGATATAACTGATAATGGAAAAAGGACTTTACATTAGTAGAGATGCTTCAGCAGTACCTCCTTAAAATCCTACTTAAGCACATATTCCTATTTACTAAAAGAATGATTATCCGGAACGAAGTAATTTTTTTGCAGTTCTCGTATAGAAACAAAATAATAAGATTTATTAATGAAAAAATCTAATTATTTCTATGAATCTGAGTTAGCGCCAGCAAAAAACTGTAAAAGTTGAGATAGATTCAGAAGCTTCTACAGCAGACAGAATCTCGTTGGTAACTAGATATTAATACATATTTATATCTCAATAGCCATTGAGGAGCCGTATGAAATGAAAAGTTTCATGTACGGTTTTGAAATAGAGATATTAACAGTAATGATAGTATCGACTATAATTGTCAAATAGTTTAAGTACAGTTGATATAGTTGAAGCACAATCTAAATATGGATTTTGGAGCTGGAACCTGTGGCGCCAACCAATCGGTTTTATAGTTTTTTCCATTTCATCTTTAGCAGAGTGTGAAAGATTACCGTTTGATTTACCGGAAGCAGAAGAAGAATCGGTTGCGGGGTATCAAACAGAATATTCGGGTATTAAATTTGCATTGTTTTATCTTGCTTCTTACTTAAATCTATTGGTCTCTTCTTTATTTGTGACAATTCTTTATTTAGGAGGCTGGCATTTTCCCTTACCATCTTTCATGGATCTGATCAATGTAGATTGGAATCCCATTATACATGAAATTACTCACGTTACCAATATAGTATCAGGAATAATTATTACAATAGTTAAAGCATATTTATTTCTATTCATTTGTATAATGACGAGATGGACCTTACCCAGAATAAGGATAGATCAACTATTGAATCTTGGTTGGAAGTTTCTATTACCAATTGCTTTAGGTAATTTATTATTGACAGCATCTTTACAACTCCTTTTATTATAAATTATTTAAGTAGCTTTTATATATACCGGTTCGGGCCCTAAAAAGAGGAGTCGGTGAAAGAAAATAACAAATTTTATTAAAAAATAAGGATTTCTTCCTACGTTTTTCTCTACGATGACTGGATTTATTAGTTATGGTCAACGAGCTATACAAGCTGCTAGATACATTGGTGAAGGTTTTATTGTTACATTGGATCATATGAATCGTTTACCAATGACTATTCAATATCCTTATGAAAAATTAATACCATCTGAACGATTCCGAGGCCGTATCCATTTCGAATTTGATAAATGTATAGCTTGCGAAGTATGTGTACGTGTATGTCCCATAAATTTACCTGTTGTTGACTGGGAATTACGAAAGACTCTGAAAAAGAAACAACTAAAGAGTTATAGCATTGATTTCGGTATTTGTATATTTTGTGGAAATTGTGTTGAATATTGTCCCACGAATTGCTTATCAATGACTGAAGAATATGAACTTTCAACTTATGATCGCCATGAATTAAATTATGATCAAACAGCCTTGGGTCGATTACCTATATCAATCAGCGAGGATTCCACACTTGAAATTATTCCAAATTTAACAACATTATCTAAGAGGGTTATGGAAGCACATCCAGAGTTAAGAAACGTGACTGACTCTTCAGATCAATAGGGTTATATCTTACCTTTCATTAGTATATTTTTAATATTGTTCTAATTTCAGATTAATATATAAAATTCGTTGATTCTTCTATTATAAGACCTATGAAATTACCAGAATCTTTTTTCGAAACCATTTTTTTTTTAATCGAATTGAGTCTCATATTAGGCAGCCTCGGTGTCGTTTTACTCAATGATATCGTTTATTCTGCCTTCCTCTTAGGATTTGTTTTTGTTTCCGTATCCTTTTCATATCTTTCTTTAGATTCCGATTTTGTTGCAGCAGCACAACTTTTGATCTATGTCGGGGCCATAAATGTTTTGATCGTATTTGCGGTGATGCTAATAAATAAAAAACAATCAGATAATAAGTTTCTCTTGCTTTGGACTATAGGTGATGGAATTACTTTCATTATTTGTAGTAGTATTTTTCTATTATTGAGTAATGTTATTTCAAATACATCATGGTCTAAAATTTTTTTAGTTATTGAATCGAATAAAAATGAAAAATTAATGTCGATAGATAGTATTCGTCGTATCGGATCCGAATTGCTAACTGAATTTATTGTTCCATTTGAACTTATGTCAATAATTCTGCTAATTGCATTAATAGGTGCTATTACTTTGGCTCGTGGAGAACGAATAATTATTGCGGAGGAGAAAATCTTTCAAAACGAAAAGGAAACTTTTTGATCATTTAAATTGTTACAAACAATTTATGATATTTCTATTTGCATCCGTGAAAAAATTTCATAAGGATTTTCATGCTCGAACATATTCTAAATTTAGGTGCTTTTATATTTTGCATCGGTATTTTTGGATTAATTACAAGTAGAAATATGGTTAGGGCACTCATGTGCTTAGAGTTGGTCCTTAACGCGGTTAATATAAATCTAGTTACTTTTTCCAATTTTATGGATAATTCGCAAATAAAAGGGGAAATTTTTTCTATATTTATAATATCCATTGCAGCAGCTGAAGCAACTATCGGATCAGCTATTGTTTTAGCTATTTATCGTAATAGAAAGTCGACTCGTATTGACCAATTCGATTTGCTAAAATGGTAGTGATTTAATTACAATTAATATCAATGAATCTTTAATTGTGATTACTAATCTTTTGGATCTATAATACATAAAAAGTATCTTTCGTACAAAAGACACTTTTTTTTCATTCAATTCAAGGTTATTCATATTCCAATGGGAGTTAAAAAATCCAATGGCACATGCAGTCAAAATTTATGCTACATGCATCGGTTGTACCCAATGTGTAAGGGCTTGTCCAACAGATGTACTGGAAATGATAAGTTGGGATGGTTGTAAGGCCAATCTAATAGCATCTGCTCCTAGAACGGAAGATTGCGTAGGTTGTAAAAGATGCGAATCTGCTTGTCCAACAGATTTCTTGAGTATCCGTGTCTATTTAGGAAGCGAAACCACCCGTAGTATGGGTATCGGGTATTAATTTTTCATGTTATTAAATAAAAAACTTTGTATCTTTCTGTAATAAGAACCTATGAATATTCCAAATAGGTTCTTATTACAAAAATTCTTTTTATCTATCGCATTATGAACCATTATCCCTGGCTAACTATAATTGTCATTTTTCCAATATCCGCAGGATTACTTATCCCCTTTTTCCCACCCGAAGGAAATAAACTTATTCGATGGTACACTCTAGGAGTTTGTCTTTTAGAGTTTCTTTTAATAATTTATATTTTTTGCTACCAATATCAATTTAATAATAATTATACCCAATTGAAAGAAGATTATAGTTGGATAAATTTTATGGATTTTCATTGGCGATTAGGGATCGACGGATTTTCTATTGGACTTATCTTACTAACGGGCTTCATAACTACCCTTGCTATATTGGCTGCTTGGCCGGTTACACGGAATCCCCGATTATTCCATTTTTTGATGTTAGCAATGTATAGTGGGCAGATAGGATTATTTGCTTGTCAGGATATTCTACTTTTTTTTTTCATGTGGGAATTGGAATTACTTCCCGTTTATCTATTGCTAATTATTTGGGGGGGGAAACGTCGTCTTTACGCAGCCACTAAATTCATTTTGTACACCGCAGGTAGCTCCATTTTCATTTTGATTGGAGCCCTAATGATGGCTTTTTACAAATCTAATATATCGACTTTTGATTTTCATATATTAATGGATAAAACTTATCCTATAGAATTGGAAATAATAATATATTTGAGTCTTTTATTAGCATTTGCTGTTAAACTTCCAATTATTCCCTTTCATACTTGGTTACCGGACACTCATGGTGAAGCACATTATAGTACTTGTATGCTCTTAGCTGGAATTCTTTTAAAAATGGGAGGATATGGGTTAGTCAGAATCAATATGGAATTACTGCCCCATGCTCATTATTTATTCGCTCCTTGGTTAGTTAGTGCAGGGGCCCTTCAAATTGTTTATGGAGCTCTGACTTCTCTAAGCCAACGAAATTTGAAAAGAAGAATTGCTTACTCTTCAGTATCTCATATGGGTTTCGTACTAATAGGGATCGGATCCTTAACAACTATAGGTCTTGATGGGGCTATTTTACAAATGATCTCGCATGGTCTAATCGGCGCTTCACTTTTCTTTTTGTCGGGAATAAGTTATGATAGAACACGTACTCTTCTTCTCAATCAGATGGGCGGAGTAGCTACTTCGATGCCAAAAATTTTTGCTTTATTCACTAGTTCCTCACTAGCTTCTTTAGCATTACCTGGTACAAGTGGTTTTGCAGCAGAATTAATGATTTTTCTAAGTATTGTTAATAATCCTAATTATTCTTTCGTTTTCAAAATAATTGTTCTTACAACTCAGGGAATTGGAATAGTTTTAACTCCCATTTATTTACTGTCAATGTTGCGACAAATGTTTTATGGATATAAATCTTCCGGAATTTCAATTACATATTTTAAAGATGCTGTACCAAGAGAAATTTTCATTTCTGTTTGTTTATTCCTTCCAATATTAGGTATAGGTATTTATCCAAATTTTGTTCTCTCAATTTGGGATAATAAAACGAATTATTTTCTTTCCCAAAGTTTCTCCCGCAATTTATGATGTTATAATACACAACGTTTGTCTTGATTCCTAATTTTCTATTTTTGATTCTCATCGAATACATATATGAATCGAGTTATTATTTCATTAATAATTTTCGGTTCTAAGTCATTATTATCTAGATATAGATAATAATGACTTAGAACCGAAAATTATATTTCTAATTTGAATTATAAACTTTGAGGTAGCCATCCATAACTATGTAAACCTTTTCCCAATAAATTAACACCCGAATAACAAATCCAAATTATAAAAAAACCTAAAAAAGCTATAATTGCTGATTGTTCTGCTCCCCAACCCCTTATCATTCGAGTATGTAAATATGTAGCAAATATTAACCAAGTTATTAGAGCCCACGTTTCTTTCGGATCCCAATTCCAATATGAGCCCCAGGCTTCGTTAGCCCAGACCGCTCCAGATAAAATACCTATGGTGAGAAGGGGGAACCCAAAACTAATAATTCTGTAACTCCAATGATCTAATTCATTAATTAACTGCCATTTACGAAAATTTATAAAATATAAACTTTTTTGTGAGTCACAGAAAGTATTCTTACTTATTCTTTCTTCGCAATTTCTATAAATAAAAGAATAAAAAATAGAATTTGTATGAAATTTTATCGGTGAAATTTTCTCGTGTTTGGTCGCTGTAACGATCCATAAAGCTATTGCTAACACAGATCCACATAAGAGTGCGGAGTAACTTAATATCATTGTAGTTACATGCATCATTAGCCAATGAGATTGTAAGGCAGGAACCAATGGAAGGAATTGTTGCATTTCTCTGGGGAGACTTAAAGTTGCAAATCCATGAGCTAACATTGCGCTTGGAGCGGTTATTATCCCTAACCAATTTGTTTTTGCTTTATTTTCCAAAATCAAATGAATTAATGTTAAACCCCGAGAAAGAAACATTGATGATTCATACAAATTACTTAAGGGAAAATGTTTCGAAATAATCCACCGAATTACAAGAAAGATTGTTATGGATGAGGAAACGATTATCATACCAATTTTTCCCACAAGATTAAGTTCTTCATTATTAATGAGTATAAACTTCCCCCAATAGATTAGAGTAACGAGAAATAGGAGAAAGAAAGAAATATGGGCCAGGAGTTGTTCCAAAATTGTAAATGTCATAATTAGAAATTCGAAAGTTGTTTAGATTCTGTCACAGGGTCCATTAACTAGAATATGCTATAATTTGATTATAAATCACTAATAGAAAGGTCCAAATATTTCGCATAAACTTTTTTTGTATATAGATAATTACCTAGTATAAAAAAAATGGTTTTGTGCCGCTACTCGGATTTGAACCGAGATGCGCTAGCATTGCTTCCTAAGAGCAACGTGTCTACCAATTTCACCATAGCGGCTGCAATATATATATATATATATATATATATATATATATATATTGCACAATTCCAAAAATTTTTGCGTACTTAACTATTGCAATTACAGATAAACGGGGTATAGCACAGATTGGTAGTGTGTCATCTTGGGGTGATGGAAGTCGTGGGTTCAAATCCCACTACTCCGATAAAAATATATGACTAAAAAATGATTGTAAAAAGCTCTTGTGACTTGCTCTGTAGTTACATTAGGTATTGTTATTTGTGGATACTTCCCTTCCAGGATTGAATCTTATTGATGGAAAGAAGTGTACCAAAAGACATTAGTAATACTGAACTCGCGATGATAGCAGCACTTCGATAGTCATATTGTTCAAGTTTCTGAAATAAAAGCACCGAAATTACTAAATCTTTCATTGGAATATTAGATGCTACCAAAGCTACTGATCCATATTCTCCCAACGCTCTTGAAAATCCCAGTGTTGTTCCAGTTAATAATGATGGAATCAATGGTGGGAACAGAATATGCCAAAATGTTGTCCAGGAGGATGCGCCCAAGCATTGTGCTGCTTCTTCGGGTTCGTCCTCCATATCTTGTAAAACGGGTTGTATTGTACGTACGACAAAGGGTAAAGAGACAAAAATCATAGCTGTAAGAACTCCCAATGGACCAAAAACTATTCTTATACCCAAGAAAGAAAAAATAGGTTTCAACCATCCTTTATCACTAAATACGGTCATTGAAGTTAATCCGCCTACAGAAGTCGGGAGAGCGAAGGGGAGATCCACAGCAGCATCTGAAAGTTTTTTTCCCGGAAATTCATATCTTACTAAAACCCAAGCAAGTATTAGTCCAAATAATGAATTTATAATCGTCGAAAATAACGCAGTTAAAAATGTAAAACTATAAACAGATAAAATTATAGGTTCAGTAGTAATTTGTAGTAAAGTATCCCAGGACTGTTGTTTAGTTATATATAATAGAACAGATATAGGTAAAATTAGTATGAAAGTTCCGTAATGTGATGCTAAGGATAATACAAATTCAAATTTTGTTAGGAACCGGATCTTTCCATTGGTAATTATAAATAATATGAAAGGAGTAATCGAAAAAAATTGAATCATCATTTTCTAATTGGCCACGAAAATTTTGGTTAAACCGCTTATTTTTCCTTATTACTTCTATTCAAAAATCAAAGTTCTAATTTATCCGATTTTTTAAAGTATCGAATGAATTTGATTCCTATCGAAAAAATTTCAGCATATTTTACTAGTCGTATCAATTACTTCCCATCGGTTGAATTATATTCTGAGGAATCGGACGATTTACGATTTACTGTATAATAAAAACTTTTAGAGCGATTCGTTAAAATAGATCTAGCTAGAGAAAAAGCTTTCAGTGCAATTTTATGAGCCTTACCCTTCCAAATATTTCGGCGAATTTTGGTTTTCAACTTTGAAGTGCGTTTTTTTGGAACCGCCATAATAAAGAATACCTCATTAGTAAAGATTTAATAAGAAGATTTTTTATATCTCTGCTTCTCAGCCATAGAAAAATAAAAATTTATGGATCGAAAATTTTTTATTTGATAATCGATTTTGATATCATTTGTATATTTCCTCTCCGTTCAAAGAAATTGAATCAACAACAAACCGTGTTGATTTCTGTCTGTGGCCAAATTTACGTCGTGTTTTCTTTTTAGAAATCATTTTATAAATCGTAACTTTCTTTTCGAGATAAGGGTGAAGAATTCGGCCCTTAACTATGGCACCTTTTGACCACGGATTTCCTATGTCTATAGTGGATTTTCGACGGATCATTAGAACACGATAAATTAATATTTTAGTGTTTTCTTCCAATTTATTAGAGATTAATGGAGCCAAATGACGAATATTATAAAATCTTCCAGGTTCGACTCGGAGTTGTTGGCCTCCGGTTTCAATTATTGCATATGTATTCATTGGTTCGTAAATTTATTAATAATTTTATTAGTTTATTGCGAATAAAAAATATTATTGCAACAAAATTGGAAAACTTAGTGAAAAACTATTCTGAATTTGAAATCCAAAAAATTACATCTTTTACTTCGAAAAAGAAAAGATATAATAATATCAATATATTGTATATTACTATTACTACTAATTTCTAATATTTTCTCTATCAATAATAGTGGTTAAAATGGAAATAAATTATACATTTTAGTTATATCCCCAAGAGTATCTTTTTCAATGTATTTAATCATTCTAATTAATTATCAATTATACTTCTTATATGAAGTTTTTTCATACAAAAAAAACCGTTATGGAAATCTTATTTCAGAATTTTTGGCTTGTTCCATTGCTTCCATTTCTGTCCGCTGTTTCATTAGGATTGGTTTCATTTTTTTCCCCAAATTCTATTAAGAATAGTCGTCGGATATGTTCGTTAACCAGTATCTTCTCTCTGACCATAGCAATGTTTCTATCTTTCCATGTTTTTTGGCAACAAATAACGGGGAGTCCAATCCATCAATTTTTTTGGTCCTGGGTTGCTAATAAAAATGTTGTTCTAGAAATAGGTTATTTAATTGATCCTTTGACTTCGATTATGCTAATCTTAGTAACTACAGTAGGAGCTATAGTTATGATTTATAGTGATAGTTATATGTTGCATGATCAAGGGTATATAAGGTTTTTTTGTTACTTAAGTCTTTTCACTGCGTCAATGTTGGGATTAGTTCTTAGTCCAAATTTGATACAAATTTATATTTTTTGGGAATTAGTTGGGATGTGTTCTTATTTATTAATCGGGTTTTGGTTCACTCGACCTAGTGCGGCTAATGCTTGTCAAAAAGCTTTCGTAACAAATCGTATAGGGGACTTTGGTTTATTACTAGGTATTTTAGGATTCTATTGGATAACAGGCAGTTTTGAATTTCAAGATTTGTCCGAAAAATTCTCTAAATTACTCAGTCATAATGAAATTAATATTTTATTTGCCAATATATGCGCTATTCTCCTGTTCATGGGTCCGATAGCGAAATCTGCGCAATTTCCACTTCATATCTGGTTACCCGATGCTATGGAAGGACCTACTCCTATTTCTGCTCTGATCCATGCTGCCACTATGGTCGCAGCAGGGATTTTTCTCGTTGCCCGAATGTTTCCTTTATTTGAAATGTTACCTCTAGTTATGGGGGTTATTTCGTGGATTGGTGCAATAACAGCTTTGTTGGGAGCTTGTATCGCGATAACTCAAAAAGATTTGAAAAAGGGTTTGGCTTATTCTACAATGTCACAATTAGGATATATGATTTTAGCTCCAGGTATAGGATCTTACAAAGCTGGCTTATTCCATCTTATCACGCAT